AATGAATTGCCTGATAAAAAGGATTACCTTGATAGGGTAAATCATGTAATAATATTACATTCATTATATTTAATAGAATTAAACTATTTCTAAAAGTATCAAAAACTTTTGTGCATCATACACCAAAATATAATATATTTCAAAAAGATAAGCTAATTAAGCTACTGGGTTCATACCCCATTTATAAAGGTTCTAATCCTTTTCTTTTTAATTTTTAATAATTCATCAAAAATTATATTTTTCAGAATTTTAATTATAGGAACATTGATTTCTATTTCAGCTAATTCTTGGTTAGGAGCTTGAATAGGATTAGAAATTAATTTATTAGCTTTTATTCCCCTAATAAGAGATAATAAATTAATATCAACAGAAGCCTCATTAAAGTATTTTTTAACACAAGCATTAGCATCTTCAGTATTTTTATTTGCAGTAATTTTATTTTTATTGAATTCAAGAAAAACAAATTCAAATTACTTTATAGAAATAATGATTTTTTCTTCCCTTCTTTTAAAAAGAGGGTCAGCCCCCTTTCATTTTTGATTCCCTAATGTAATAGAAGGATTATCTTGAACAAATGCATTAATTTTAATAACTTGGCAAAAAATTGCCCCTTTAATATTAATTTCTTATATTATTTTTAAACCATTAATTATAACAAGAATTATTCTTTCAAGATTAATTGGAGCATTAGGAGGACTAAATCAAACTTCTTTACGTAAATTAATGGCTTATTCATCTATTAATCATTTAGGTTGAATATTAGCTGCAATATATAATAGTAATTTATTATGATTAACTTATTTTATATTTTATTCATTTTTAACATTTGCTATAATTTTTATATTTAATATATTCAAAACTTCACATGTTAATCAATTATTTTCATTATTTTTTCATTCAAAAATTATAAAATTTTTTTTATTTTTTAATTTATTATCTTTAGGTGGATTACCACCATTTTTAGGATTTTTTCCAAAATGAATTGTTATTCAATCTTTAACTATTAATAATCAATTATTCTTATTAACATTTATAGTATTAATAACTTTAATTACATTATATTTTTATATACGATTATCTTATAGAGCTTTTATACTAAACTATTATGAAAATAATTGACTAAATTCTTCTATTTATAAATCAATTAATATAAAAATTTTTATAATTTTTTCATTTTTTTCTTCATTTGGATTATTCCTAATTTCTTCTTTATATTTTTTATTTTAAGGCTTTAAGTTAAATAAACTAATAGCCTTCAAAGCTATAAATATAAGAATAATCTTTTAAGCCTTAGTAAATTATTCACTCCTTTAGAATTGCAGTCTAATGTCATTATTGACTATAAGGCCATTTTTGATTAAAGAGAATAATTCTCATAAATAGATTTACAGTCTATTGCCTAAACTTCAGCCATTTAATCGCGACAATGATTATTTTCAACTAATCATAAAGATATTGGTACTTTATACTTTATTTTTGGAGCTTGATCAGGAATGATTGGAACTTCATTAAGAATTTTAATTCGAGCTGAACTAGGGCATCCTGGAGCATTAATTGGAGATGACCAAATTTATAATGTAATTGTTACAGCTCATGCTTTTATTATAATTTTTTTTATAGTAATACCAATTATAATTGGTGGGTTTGGAAATTGATTAGTTCCTTTAATATTAGGAGCCCCAGATATAGCATTCCCTCGAATAAATAATATAAGTTTCTGACTTTTACCTCCTGCATTAACTTTACTATTAGTAAGTAGTATAGTAGAAAACGGAGCTGGAACTGGATGAACTGTTTATCCACCTTTATCTTCTAATATTGCACATGGAGGAGCTTCTGTTGATTTAGCTATTTTTTCTTTACATTTAGCAGGAATTTCTTCAATTTTAGGAGCTGTAAATTTTATTACTACAGTTATTAATATACGATCAACAGGTATTACCTTCGACCGAATACCATTATTTGTTTGATCAGTAGTAATTACAGCCTTATTACTTTTGTTATCTTTACCAGTATTAGCAGGAGCTATTACTATATTATTAACAGATCGAAATCTTAATACTTCATTCTTTGATCCAGCAGGAGGAGGAGATCCAATTTTATACCAACACTTATTTTGATTTTTTGGTCATCCTGAAGTTTATATTTTAATTTTACCTGGATTTGGAATAATTTCACATATTATTAGTCAAGAATCAGGAAAGAAGGAAACTTTTGGTTCATTAGGAATAATCTATGCTATATTAGCTATTGGATTATTAGGATTCATTGTATGAGCTCATCATATATTTACAGTAGGAATAGACGTTGATACACGAGCTTATTTTACATCTGCAACTATAATTATTGCTGTACCAACAGGAATTAAAATTTTTAGTTGATTAGCAACTCTTTATGGTACTCAATTAAATTCTTCCCCAGCTACTCTATGAGCTTTAGGATTTGTATTTTTATTCACAGTAGGAGGATTAACTGGAGTTATTTTAGCTAATTCTTCAGTAGACATTATTCTTCATGATACATATTATGTAGTTGCTCATTTCCATTATGTATTATCTATAGGAGCTGTATTTGCTATTATAGCAGGATTTGTACACTGATACCCTTTATTTACAGGATTAACTTTAAACGGTAAAATGCTAAAAAGTCAATTTACTATTATATTTATTGGAGTAAATATTACATTCTTCCCTCAACATTTCTTAGGATTAGCAGGAATACCTCGACGATATTCAGATTACCCTGACGCTTACACAACTTGAAATGTAATTTCTACTATTGGGTCAACAATTTCACTATTAGGAATTTTATTTTTCTTTTTCATTATTTGAGAAAGTTTAGTATCACAACGTCAAGTTTTATATCCTGTTCAATTAAATTCATCAATTGAATGATTACAAAATACTCCACCAGCTGAACATAGTTATTCTGAATTGCCTTTATTAACTAACTTCTAATATGGCAGATTAGTGCAATGGATTTAAGCTCCATATATAAAGTATTTTACTTTTATTAGAAAATAAATGTCAACATGATCAAATTTAGGTTTACAAGATAGTTCTTCTCCTTTAATAGAACAATTAGTCTTTTTTCATGACCACGCACTTTTAATTTTAGTAATAATTACTGTTCTAGTAGGATACTTAATATTTATATTATTTTTTAACAAATATGTAAATCGATACTTACTTCATGGACAAACTATTGAAATTATTTGAACAATTTTACCAGCAATTATTTTATTATTTATTGCATTCCCTTCTCTTCGACTTTTATACTTATTAGATGAAATTAATGAACCTTCTATTACTTTAAAGGCAATTGGACATCAATGATATTGAAGTTACGAATATTCAGATTTTGCAAATGTTGAATTTGATTCATATATAATTCCTACTAATGAATTATCAATTGATAGTTTTCGTTTATTAGATGTTGATAATCGAGTAGTTTTACCAATAAATTCACAAATTCGAATTTTAGTAACTGCTGCGGATGTAATTCATTCTTGAACTATTCCAGCTTTAGGAGTAAAGGTAGATGGAACTCCTGGTCGATTAAACCAAACAAACTTTTTAATTAACCGACCTGGTTTATTTTATGGACAATGTTCAGAAATTTGTGGGGCTAATCATAGTTTTATACCAATTGTAATCGAAAGAATCCCAGTAAACTACTTTATTAAGTGAATTTCTAGTATAAACTCTTCATTAGATGACTGAAAGCAAGTACTGGTCTCTTAAACCATTTTATAGTAAATTAGCACTTACTTCTAATGAAAAAATTAGTTAAATAAATAACATTAGTTTGTCAAACTAAAATTATCAATTTATTGATATTTTTTAATCCCTCAAATAGCCCCAATTGGTTGATTAAGTTTATTTATTATTTTTTCTATTGCATTTGTAATTTTTAATATAATAAATTATTACTCTTTTATTCCCTTTATACCTAAATCTAACTTGATTAGTAAAACACAATCTACAAATTCATTAAATTGAAAATGATAACAAATTTATTTTCAGTATTTGACCCTTCTTCAAGCATTTTTAATCTATCATTAAATTGATTAAGAACATTTTTAGGTATTTTAATAATTCCTTCAATATATTGATTAATACCTTCTCGATATCATATCTTCTGAAATAATATTTTATTAACTTTACATAAAGAATTTAAAATTCTATTAGGTCCTATAGGAGCTAATGGATCTACCTTTATTTTTGTTTCATTATTTTCTATAATTTTATTTAATAATTTTATAGGATTATTCCCTTATATTTTTACAAGTACAAGTCATTTAACTTTAACTCTTACATTAGCAATACCATTATGATTATGTTTCATACTATTTGGATGAATTAATAATACACAACATATATTTGCTCATTTAGTACCTCAAGGAACTCCAGCAGTTTTAATACCTTTTATGGTTTGTATTGAAACAATTAGTAATATTATTCGACCTGGTACTTTAGCTGTACGATTAACAGCTAATATAATTGCTGGACATTTATTATTAACTCTTTTAGGAAACACTGGACCTTCTATATCAACAATTCTATTAACATTATTAATTATTACACAAATTGCTTTATTAGTTCTTGAATCAGCTGTTGCTATAATTCAATCTTATGTATTTGCTGTTCTTAGAACTTTATATTCTAGAGAAGTAAACTAATGTCAACTCACTCAAACCATCCATTTCATTTAGTAGACTATAGTCCATGACCATTAACAGCTTCAATTGGAGCAATAACAACTGTTTCTGGTATAGTAAAATGATTCCATCAATATGATATATCTCTATTTTTATTAGGGAATATTATTACTATTTTAACTGTTTATCAATGATGACGAGATGTTTCACGAGAAGGAACATTTCAAGGTTTACACACTGATGCAGTAACTACAGGATTACGATGAGGAATAATTTTATTTATTTTATCAGAAGTTTTATTCTTTGTATCATTTTTTTGAGCATTCTTTCATAGTAGTTTATCACCATCAATCGAATTAGGAGCAATATGACCTCCAATAGGAATTACTCCTTTTAACCCATTTCAAATTCCACTATTAAATACAGTAATTTTATTAACTTCAGGAATTACTGTTACTTGAGCTCATCATAGTTTAATGGAAGGAAATCACTCACAAACTACTCAAGGATTATTCTTTACAGTTATTTTAGGAGTTTATTTTACAATTTTACAAGCTTATGAATATATTGAAGCCCCATTCACAATTGCAGATTCTGTTTATGGTTCAACATTCTTTATAGCAACAGGATTCCATGGAGTTCATGTTTTAATTGGAACTACTTTCCTTTTAGTATGTTTAATTCGACACTTAGGTAATCATTTTTCAAAAAATCATCATTTCGGATTTGAAGCTGCCGCTTGATATTGACATTTTGTTGATATTGTTTGATTATTCCTTTATGTTTCAATCTATTGATGAGGAGGATAATTAATTATCTATATAGTATAAAAAGTATATTTGACTTCCAATCATAAGGTCTATTATTAATAGTATAGATAATTTTATCAATTTTAACAATTAGTTCAATTATTTTATTAATCTCAATTGTAGTAATACTACTAGCTTCAATTCTTTCAAAAAAAACATTAGTAGATCGAGAAAAAGCATCCCCATTTGAATGTGGATTTGACCCAAAATCTTCATCTCGACTTCCATTTTCTTTACGATTTTTTTTAATTACAATTATTTTCTTAATTTTTGATGTAGAAATTGCTTTAATTCTTCCAATTATCCTAATTATTAAATTTTCAAATTTAATAATATGAACAATTACATCTATTATTTTTATTTTAATTTTATTATTAGGGTTATACCATGAATGAAATCAAGGTATATTAAATTGATCAAATTAATTGGGGTTGTAGTTAATTATAACATTTGATTTGCATTCAAAAAGTATTGATTTTTCAATCTACCTTGAATATGAAGCGATATATTGCAATTAGTTTCGACCTAATCTTAGGTAATGTTTACCCTTATTCTTTAATTGAAGCCAAAAAGAGGCTTATCACTGTTAATGATAGAAATGAGATCAATACTCCAATTAAAGAAGTATGATGTTCAAGTAAAAGCTGCTAACTTTTTTCTTTTAATGGTTAAATTCCATTTATACTTCTATGTTTATATAGTTTAATAAAAACATTACATTTTCATTGTAAAATTAAAAATCTTTTTTTTATAAATTACTAATAATAATTCACAATATTCAAAGATTAAATTAATCTCCCTAACATCTTCAGTGTCATACTCTAATTATAAGCTATTTGAATAAGAACAAATTATATACATATATAAAATTATAATTCAAAAAATAAAACTTAATAAATAAATTTTTAAATTATTATTCTGTAATATTTGATTTAATTGAGAATTTTTTACTAAATTTGAATAAAGCTGTTGTCCTCCAAAATATTCTGACCACCCTTGATCAAAAGATTTAACTGTTATTCTACCAATAATTAAAGAGTAATTAATAATTCCGTATGTAGAAATATAAGGTATAAACCACATTGACCCTAAAAAATAAGAAGAATTATAGTTATTTAAAGCCTTATTATAAAAAAATAAAGAAATATTAGAAATTAAATACCCTCTAATTCCTCCTACAATACAAACAAATAAAGTTAATAACTTTAAATAAGAAGGTAGAACTACTACTACTGGTGTAGGAAAAATTAATCAACTTAACATTCTACCCCCAAAAATTCTTAAAATTAATAACCCTATTATACTCTTTAACATAACTCAACCTTCATCATTTAATATATTTAAAGAAGAAAAATTTGAATCCCCAGTTATTGTATAATAAACTAGTCGAAAAGAATAACATACTGTTAATCCTGTAGAAAAAAAATATAAGAAAAAAGAAAATATATTAATATAAGATAAAGATACTGTTTCTAAAATTAAATCCTTAGAATAAAATCCTGCTAAAAAAGGTATACCACATAAAGCTAAATTAGCAACATTAAAACAAGAAGAAGTTAACGGCATTATCAATCTTAATCTCCCCATTAATCGAATATCTTGAGAATTATTTATATTATGAATAATAGCTCCAGCACATATAAATAATAATGCCTTAAATAAAGCATGAGTTAATAAATGAAAAAAAGCTAATTTATAATACCCTATAGATAAAATTCTCATTATTAAACCTAATTGACTTAAAGTAGATAAAGCAATAATCTTCTTTAAATCAAATTCATAATTTGCACCTAATCCAGCTATAAATATTGTTAACCCTGACAATAATAATAATAAATTTCCTAACCAAGACGATCTTAATAAAATATTAAATCGAATTAATAAATATACCCCAGCAGTTACCAACGTTGAAGAATGAACTAAAGCTGAAACAGGAGTAGGAGCTGCTATTGCAGCTGGTAATCAAGAAGAAAAAGGAATTTGAGCACTCTTAGTCATAGCTGCTAATATTACTAACCCACCTACAATTATTATTTCAAAATTATCCTTTATACTTTCTAAATAAAAGACATAATTTCAACTTCCATAATTTAACATTCAAGCAATAGCTAATAATAATGCAACATCTCCAATTCGATTTGATAAAGCAGTTAACATCCCAGCATTATAAGATTTTACATTTTGGAAATAAATAACTAAACAATAAGAAACAAGCCCCAATCCATCTCATCCTAATAAAATTCTAATTAAATTAGGACTAATAATTAATAACATTATAGAAGTAACAAATATTAATACTAATATAATAAAACGATTAATTTTATAATCACTTTCTATATATTCCTTTCTGTAAAAAATTACTAAAGATGAAATTATTAGAACAAAAGATATAAAAATCAAACTCATTCAATCTAATAACAATGTTATAACAATATTAACTGAATTTAATGAAACAACTTCTCACTCAATAAAAATTCTATAATCATTTATAATAAAAATAACCCCTATTAAAAAAGAAGACAGTCTAAAAAAAAATAATCTCACAAAACTAATTGTACAAATTGATAAATATTTCACGGTTTAAAAAGAAAAACTCTTATCATTGACACCACAAATCAATATTTTAATTAAACTATTTAAACATAATCATAATATACATATATCCCCCTTTAAAATTAATAAATTTAAAGGAAATCAATGTAAAAATAAAAGTAAAAATTCTCGAACAGAACCTCCTCTAAATGAATAAGCTCCTGAAAAAATCTTTCCATGTTGACTATAAGCATATAAATATAAAGTATAAGCTGCACTAAAAAAAGATAATAAAGATAATATTAATATAGTTACTCAAGATCATCTAACAATTCTATTGATTAAAGAAATTTCACCTAATAAATTTAAAGTAGGAGGAGCAGCTATATTAGCAGATCTTAATAAAAATCATCATAATGCTATAGAAGGCATAAAATTTAATATACCCTTATTAATTAATAAACTACGACTTCCTATTCGTTCATAAGAAATATTAGCTAAACAAAATAATCCTGAAGAACATAATCCATGAGCAATTATTAAAGTATAAGATCCACAAATTCCTATATAAGTTAAAGTTATTAACCCAGCTAATACAATTCCTATATGAGCTACTGAAGAATAAGCAATTAATGCCTTCAAATCAGTTTGACGTAAACAAATTAATCTAACTAAAACTCCTCCTACTAATCTAATTCTAATTCAAATAAAATTAAATTTTAAACCTATTAATTGTAAAAAAGGAAATACTCGTAATAAACCATACCCCCCTAATTTTAATATAATTCCAGCTAAAATTATTGAACCAGATACAGGAGCTTCTACATGAGCCTTTGGTAATCATAAATGAACTAAAAATATTGGTATTTTTACTAAAAAAGCTATAACTAATGAAAAATAAAGAATTTCATAATTAAATATATAATTATTTAATAAATAAAAATTTAATGTACCTGTAGACTTATATAAATAAAAAATCCCAACTAATATAGGTAAAGAAACTAATAAAGTATAAAATAATAAATATACACCCGCTTGTAAACGTTCAGGTTGATACCCCCAACCTAAAATTAAAAATAAAGTTGGGATTAAACTTCTTTCAAAAAATAAATAAAATATGAATAAACTCATTCTTCTAAAAGTTAATACTAACAAAATCAATAATAAAATAATATTTAATAAAAATAAATTAGTATAATTTCTATACTTATAAATAGATTCACTTGCTATTAGTATTAAAGAAACAATTCATAAACTTAATAAAATTAATCCGTACGAAATCATATCACATCCAAACAAATATGAAATTGATATAAAATAATTTCTATATATATTTATTAAAATAAAAATAAAACTTAATAAAAATAAGAAACTTTGTACCATTCAATAACTATTATAGATTAAACACAATGGAAATAAAAATAAAATTCTAATAATAATTTTTAACATTGTAAAATATTAAATCTTTGAAAATAATCATTACCATGTGTACGAATTATTGATACTAAAATTGAAAGACCTAATGCTCCTTCACAAACTCTAAATGTCAAAAATATTATTCTAAAAAAATTTTCATAATTTAATATATTTAAATAAATAAATAATAAAAGAAATAATCTTAAAACAATATATTCTAATCTTAACAATATAGATAATAAATGTTTTCGATTAGAAACAAAAGTAAATACTCCTATAATAAATAAAATACTTGGCAAGCTTCAATTTAAAATTGCTATCATTAGTTTTAATAGTTTAACAAAAACATTGGTCTTGTAAATCAAAAATAAGAATATTTCTTTTAAAACTTCAAGAGAAAAGAAAGTTCTTTATCATTAATCCCCAAAATTAATATTTTAATTAAACTACCTCTTGATATTATACAATGAACTTTATTAGCACTTTTAATTATTTTTAATTTTATTTTTATAAATATAAAACACCCATTAGCAATAGGGTTAATTTTACTTATTCAAACAACATTAGTAACTCTGACATCAGGTCTTATAACTAAAAGATTTTGATTTTCTTATATTTTATTTTTAGTTTTTTTAGGAGGAATATTAGTATTATTTATTTATGTAACTTCACTAGCTTCAAATGAAATATTTACATTTTCAATCAAATTATTATTTATTTCTTTATCAATTTTTACATTAATAATTATTGCATTATTCTTTATGGATAAAAATAATTTATTACAATATCAAAATTTAGAAATTAAATCAATTTATGGTATAAATTCATACCTGATAGAAAATTCATTATCTTTAAATAAATTATATAATTATCCAACTAATTTATTAACAATTTTATTAATAAATTATTTATTAATTACATTAATTGCAGTAGTAAAAATTACTAATTTATTTAAGGGTCCTCTTCGACCTATATTTAACTAATGAACAAACCTTTACGAATCAAACACCCAATTTTTAGAATTGCTAATAGTGCTTTAGTTGATTTACCAGCCCCTATTAATATTTCTGCTTGATGAAATTTTGGATCTTTATTATTTTTATGTTTAATGATTCAAATTTTAACTGGATTATTTTTAGCTATACATTACACAGCAGATATTAGACTAGCTTTTAATAGAGTAAATCATATTTGCCGAGACGTAAATTATGGTTGATTATTACGAACTATACATGCTAATGGAGCATCATTTTTCTTTATTTGTATTTACTTACATGTAGGACGAGGAATATATTACGGTTCATATTTATTTACACCAACTTGATTAGTAGGAGTAATTATTTTATTCTTAGTAATAGGAACTGCATTTATAGGATATGTTCTTCCATGAGGACAAATATCTTTCTGAGGAGCTACAGTTATTACTAATTTATTATCCGCTATTCCCTATTTAGGAATTGACTTAGTACAATGAGTATGAGGAGGATTTGCTGTTGATAACGCAACATTAACTCGATTCTTCACATTTCATTTTATTTTACCATTTATTGTATTAGCAGCAACATTAATTCATATTCTATTTTTACATGAAACAGGATCAAGTAATCCAATAGGATTAAATTCTAATATTGATAAAATTCCATTCCACCCTTATTTTACTTTTAAGGATATTGTAGGATTTATTGTAATAACAATAATTTTAATTTTATTAGTATTAATTAATCCTTACTTATTAGGAGACCCAGACAATTTTATCCCTGCTAACCCTTTAGTAACTCCTGTACATATTCAACCAGAATGATACTTTTTATTCGCCTATGCAATTTTACGATCAATTCCTAATAAATTAGGAGGAGTAATTGCACTAGTACTTTCTATTGCAATTTTAGCTATTCTTCCATTTTATCATTTAAGTAAATTCCGAGGAATTCAATTTTACCCAATTAATCAAATTTTATTCTGAGTAATAGTAGTTACAGTAATTTTATTAACATGAATTGGAGCTCGACCAGTTGAAGAACCTTATGTATTAGTAGGACAAATTCTAACTGTAGTTTATTTTGCTTATTTTATATTTAATCCTTTAATTATTAAATGATGAGATAATTTATTAAACTAAGTTAATGAGCTTGAAATAAGCATATGTTTTGAAAACATAAGATAGAAATCAAATTTTCTATTAACTTTACTAAAAATAATACATTAAATTAAATAAATTAAAAAAATTTTAAACCCTACAAAAAATAATAAAAAATTTAATGAAAAAGGTAAAAAACTTTTTCAAGCTAAATACATTAATTTATCATACCGAAATCGAGGTAATGTTCCTCGAACTCAAATAAATATAAAAGAAACAAAAGTTAACTTAATATAAAAAAAGAAAGAAAAAACATCTCTACCCAAAAATATTACACAAAATAATATTCTTATAAATAAAATTCTTGCATATTCAGCTAAAAAAATTAAAGCAAATCCTCCTCTTCTGTATTCTACATTAAACCCAGATACTAATTCAGATTCCCCTTCCGCAAAATCAAATGGAGTTCGATTAGTTTCTGCTAAAGAAATTCTAAATCAAACTAAAGCTATAGGAAATATAATAAATAAAAATCAAATAAATATTTGATACTTATAAAATATCAATATATTATACCCTCCAATTAAAAAAATAAAACTTAATAAAACCAAAGCTAATCTTACTTCATAAGAAATTGTTTGAGCAACAGCTCGTAACCCCCCTAATAAAGCATAATTAGAATTTGAAGACCAACCCGCAATTATAACAGTATAAACTCCTAAACTAGTACAACAAAGAAAAAATAATAAACCTAAATTAAAAGAAAAAAGTTTAACGAATATAGGTATACATATTCATACTAATAAAGACAAAAATAAAGAAAACACAGGAGAAAAATAATAAGAAATATAATTAGATAACAAAGGATAAGTTTGTTCCTTAGTAAATAATTTAATTGCATCACAAAAAGGTTGAGGAATTCCTGCAATTCCAACCTTATTAGGACCCTTTCGAATTTGAATATATCCTAAAACCTTTCGTTCTAAAAGAGTTAAAAAAGCTACTCTTACTAATACAAAAATAATTAATAATAATCTTCCAATAATAAATAATAAATTTTCTATAAAAAACAAGTACTATTTGTAATAAAAATTACATAAATAAATTCTAAATTTATTGCACTAATCTGCCAAAATAGTAATTATATTAATTATATTCAATATAAAAATAATAATTTATCAAATATTAGGTCCTTTCGTACTGAAATATTTTAATTTTTTAAAGATAGAAACCAACCTGGCTTACGCCGGTTTGAACTCAGATCATGTAAGAATTTAAAAGTCGAACAGACTTAAAATTTAAGCGGCTACACCTAAAATTATATCTTAATCCAACATCGAGGTCGCAATCTTTTTTATCGATATGAACTCTCCAAAAAAATTACGCTGTTATCCCTAAAGTAACTTATTTTTTTAATCGCTAATAACGGATCAATTATTCATAAATTAATGATTTTAACAATTAAAAGTTTATTAAATTTTAATATCACCCCAATAAAATATCATTAATTATTATAACAAAAAAAATCTATAAAATTATAATAATCTAGATATAAAGATTTATAGGGTCTTCTCGTCTTTTAAATATATTTTAGCTTTTTGACTAAAAAATAAAATTCTATTATAAATTTTTATGAAACAGTTAATATCTCGTCCAACCATTCATACCAGCCTTCAATTAAAAGACTAATGATTATGCTACCTTTGCACAGTTAGTATACTGCGGCCATTTAAAAAATTTCAGTGGGCAGGTTAGACTTTAAAAAAAATTCAAAAAGACATGTTTTTGTTAAACAGGCGAACATTATTTTTGCCGAGTTCTTTAAAAAAACTTTCCATTTATATTTATTTATACAATTATATATACTAATTTTATCATTATTTATTCATTTTCAAAATTAAAATGAATATTTTAATAAAAATTTAAAATTTTAATAAATAATAATTATTATAAAATAAATTATAACACTTTTATTAATAATAACTATTTCTAAGCTTATATTTATTAACTTATTTATTTATTTTTAAAAATTTATTTTACAGCTTATCCCATAAAATATTAAAATTAAATATTTATTTAATTAATTTATTTAATTAAATAATATAAAATTTCTAAATTAAATTTATTTCTTAAAAAACTAGATACCTTTAAAAACGAATAACATTTCATTTCTAATATATTATTTAAAATAATTTTGCCACATTAACTTTAATAATATATTAACTCTTTTAAAATCGAGAAAATTATATAAATAATTTTTATTTGATAAACCCTGATACACAAGGTACAATAAATTAAATTTTCTTTTATAATAAAAATTTTTCAAATTATTTCAATTTTCTTTCACAATACTATTACACTATAATTAATATTATTTTTTCTTTATTAAATACTAAAACAATTAACTTTATAATTATTTTTAATAATTTAAATTTTTAAAAAAAAACATTTAATAAATAAAATCTAATCAATTTATATTGATTTGCACAAAAATCTTTTCAATGTAAATGAAATACTTTACTAAATAAGCTTTAAATTGCATTCTAGGTACACTTTCCAGTACATCTACTATGTTACGACTTATCTTACCTTAGTAGTAAGAGTGACGGGCGATGTGTGCATATTTTAGAGCTAAAATCAAATTATTAATCTTTATAATTTTACTATCAAATCCACCTTCATTAAACATTTCAAATTTAAATCCATTTAAATAACTTTATTGTAACCCATTTCTACTTAAATATTAGCTACACCTTGATCTGATATATTTTCTTTTTAAAAATTCTGAAAATTAACATTCTTATAAAATATTCTAATAACGACGGTATATAAACTGATTACAAATTTAAGTAAGGTCCATCGTGGATTATCGATTACAGAACAGGTTCCTCTGAATAGACTAAATACCGCCAAATTTTTTAAGTGTCAAGAACATAACTACTACTACCTTAATTTTTTTATTTACATTTTAAATAATAGGGTATCTAATCCTAGTTTATTATTAAAATTTTCAAGCTTCAATTATTTTTAATAAAAAATATACAAATTTAAAATTTCACTTAATAAATTTATTTTTATTTTATAATAAACAATTTAACTTTAACTAAAAAAATTTATTTGCATTATTCGTATAACCGCGGCTGCTGGCACAAATTTAGCCAATACTTTTTAGTATTACTATTTCTAAGTTTCCTTAATTAATAATATTAATTACTGCGGATAAAATAATTTTATTTACTATTAAAATAAATAAAAATTCACATAAAAATTTACATATAAATTAAACTAATAATAAATTTATAAGCCAAAATAAAACTTTATACAATTAATTTAAAATTTATAAATTTTTTAATTTATTAATATAATATTATTAAATAAATTAAATTAGTAAACATGAAAACCCTATTCTTAATGAATTAAATCATTTTTAATAAAAATTTAATTAAAAATTTTAATTTATTATTATTAATTTTTTCTTTTTATTTTTAATAAGCAATCTTATTATATAAACAACTCTATTTTTAATAAATAATTTTTACTATATAATAACAATAAATTGGTAAATCCTCTTAATAAATAAATTAAAAATATACCCCTATTATATTTATTAATTAAATTAAATATCTTTTTAAAAAATAAAATTAAATTTAAATTTATATTAAATAATTATTAATAGTTCTAATAATTTTAAATAAAATTTATTAAATTTATATAAATAATTTTTAATAAAATTTATTAATTTAATAAAATTAAGTTAAATAAATTTATATAAATAATATTAAATTAATAAATTATTCTTACATAAAAAAATAAAAATACCCATATTATATTTATTAATTTAATTAATTACTTAAATTAAATAAATCTATATAAATAATGTTAAATTGGTAAATCCTCCTTACATATAAAATAAAAATATACCCCTATTATATTTATTAATTTAATTAATTAACTATTTTAAAAATATTAATTAAATTAATATAAATTAAAATAATTTTTAATAGTTTAAAATTTAGACAGTTCCCTTTTTTTTTTTTTTTTTTTCGATAAAAAATTTAGTTTAAAATAGAAATTATATAATAATTTATACCTATCGAAATTTTATATTGAGCCGTGCAAAAATTTATTTTTGGTCTATATACCATAGAGATTAATAGATATCTATTGATATATAAATATTTAATTAATTAATAGATATCTATTAATCTTGCTCTAAAAAAAATTTGAATCCAATTAAGAATATCATGTTATTAAAATCTTTATTAATCAATATTTATATAATTATTATGAAGAAATCTATATATATTAATAAATCATTTATCAATGTATGATAGATATATTTGATGTTATTATATAAATTATTTAATAATTAATAATTTTATCTTATTTATGTCATAATTTAATATATATATAAATATATGAATATAATAATATATATTTTTATATATATATATATATGCAAAATTTAACTACTTAAAAAATATATTAATTAAACTAAAAATAATAAATAAAATTTAATTTTTATTTACTATATTTTATTATTTAAGTAAATTTAAAAACAAAATTTATTTTTTTTTTATTATAAAAAAATTAGTATAAAGAAAAAAAAAAAAAAAAAAAAACATGAAAACCCTATTCTT